TGAAAATTCTCCTCAAATTTGTCATTGAGAGGTAAAGGATTAATTCCTTATTAAGAAATAGAGTTTTTTCGGATTAGGAATCGAAGGATCCCTTAACTCTTAAAGAACGAATCACACTTTTACCACTAAACTATACCCGCTACAATGCGATTATTGTATTGAAATGGAACTTTTGTCGAACAACGAAATTTAACGTAATCAAGATAGTATTATAAAATAATCATGAAAAAGGAGAGTATTGGACTTTTTCGTAGGAGGAGATTCAGAAAAGAGATTTAAATACCTAAATTGTGCAAGAACCTATAGTTTTCTTTTTTTTTGAAAAAAGAAAAGGATAACCAAACGGTCATTTTGGTTCGATATCGAAAGACTATAAATATTCCTTTTTTGTTAATAACAAGCATATTTTTTTTCGATTTTTTTATTTATATATGAATACTATAGAAATAAGAAATAAAAAAAAAAATGCAATCAATTTTCTATCTATGATCTGTTGAACTAAAAAAAGGGCCCGGCGAGGTGTTGACCAGGCCAGGCCGTGGGAATAAAAGGCCTTTCGGCAGAAGTCTTTCTGGTTTTATTTATATTGATTGTTTATTTATATTCATTGATTGCATTTTTCTTGTTATTGAATCCTGAGTTGAGTTGGAATTTCGGATAAACCTTGTAATATATCTTGTATCTATTTATATTTAATATATTTATTATTTTCATTTTTATTTCTATAATGTATTTATATGTTATAGATGTTTGTATACATATTTTTTCTATATCTATATTATTATTTATGTTTATCTATATATCATACTTCATATTGTAATTTAGAATATATATAATGTATTAAATTATTATATAAATTTCTATTTCAAAATTGAATATAAATTCAATAATAATATAAATAACTTAACAAATTTGACTTAATATTTCAGTTTAATTATATATGGAAACTCTAGAAAAAAAAGAAAAAAAGAATTTTTAATTGGCACGTTATGGGTAATCTAATTATAGTAATTAGTAATTCTTTTTTGTAATTACTTTTTTCAATAGGGATAGATGGCTGAGTGGACGAAAGCGTCGGATTGCTAATCCGTTGTACGAGTCATTCGTACCGAGGGTTCGAATCCCTCTCTTTCCGTTTCTGTTGATGATTTACTATATTTATTTCTTTTTTTCTCTTTCTAATTTTTTGAATTCTTTTTATTTACGAATAAAAAAAATAAGACACTAAAAAAAAGTAAGGAAACTCCTCTTTTATTCTTCACGTCCAGGATTACGTCCTGGGTCATTAGATAGAAATCCGAAAATGAAGAGAGAAACAAAGAATATCACTACTGTGTAAACGAAGAGTTTGAGAGTAAGCATTACACAATCTCCAAGATCTTTTGTGTAAAAAAGAGAATAGATTCCCCCATATATTCTATTTTGACACCGAGAATTTAAGTAGTTTCTGGAAATCGAAAAAAGATAAAAAATGAATTCATTTTTTAAGTGTTCGGAGCCTCTCTTTATATCAAAAATCGTTTTACTACCCATAATTTTTGTGGAAGACCTCACAAGGTCTTTCACGGAAATTGTTGTTAGAACGAGAAAGGAAGCGATTCCCATTTTTCGAGGCTATCCTATCCAAGACTTTTTATATTTGAAATTTGAATTGAAAGTTCATACTATAAAGATGTATCTGGTCTTTTCATTTATTAGTATAACCTTATTAGAATTTTTTTCTCAAATAAACCGTTCATTTTTCTAGGACAATATTTGAAATCTCATCGAAAACTTACAGCAGCTTGCCAAACAAAGGCTAGTAGAAAAAAAAGTAGAGGTATGACTGGCATAAAATCGACGATTGGACTCAAAAATGCATAGGCCTCGGGCAATTTGGCGAATAAAAAACTACTCGAAGAAAGGGCAGAATTAAGACAAATACAGATCAAACTAAAGATATTAAGCATAGCAGACATCTTTTTTATTGAAGATTATTGCATTTTGATTGAGTTATTGATATAAGATAAGCGAAAAATGAAGAAAGCAAAGTAGATTAAAAATCCTTTCTTTTTTTGAACTTACTCAATCAAAAACTCTTCCATTCTCAAATCAAACGAGAATAGAAGAAATCATACTTTCATACATTATCTTAATTAAATTATATGTAATGATCAAGAAATTCAGTTTCATTCTATAGCTACACGCGTGAAAATCCTAATAACAATCGACTGAATTTTATAGATATTTTGACTGGAATTGATGAACAATCAATAACAATATTAGTGTAGAGTAGAAATCTAAGTGGGGCGTGGCCAAGTGGTAAGGCAACGGGTTTTGGTCCCGCTATTCGGAGGTTCGAATCCTTCCGTCCCAGAGCATCTGGATTCTATCCGAAATTTTTTTGACCAAGGCTGTTTTAAAAAAAGTGTAGTCTTATCTTATTCTTATATAGTATAGATCATTTTTTTATTCTTTCGCTTTTTTTCATTTAAAGATTTGTTTCTGAATTCTATAAACGGAATTGAGTTCAAAGCACACACAGATATAACTGAATCTAATTGTGATTTAATACAGGCAAGATAGGATAATAGATTGATTCTAAAAATTTTAATTACAGGGGGGTTAGGCGGACATATACCTCTCCATACGGAAGGAATTTTGTTACTTATGTCGTGTGTATATAATTTGATAATATTTTATATATAAATTGAATATAAAAATAAAAAGTATATTAATAGTTATATTAATTAATAGAATTTTCTTTGAGAATTCTCAAAGATGCATTCATAATAAAAATGCTAAAGCAATTCTATATTCTCGATCCCTTAAATGAGGCAGCTAAATTAGAAATTCTCCGTATTGTGTATATGTATTCGAAACAAGAGTCTATTTTCGTCCTTATTGAATTCAATCAATAGGATTAAAGTTCCTATGCTAACCGCGTTGGGGTAAAATCACAAGGAAGAAAAATATTTAATTTAAGTCTGTTTTGTACCTAGACAGTTTATGATTTTGTAAATAAAAAGGGTGCTTTTTATGGGGGGGGGGCAAATAGGAGTTAATCAACAATAAAATGTGTCAATTTGAATATCTATTCGAATCTCATTTCGAATCTAATTATCAAAAAATTTATTAAGTTATATATGTATTTTGAAACGGAATTTTTAGGTATTTCGTCTTTTGTTCTTTATTTTATAACGAAATAAATAAGTATAAATTTATGTAATGGTTGAAAGGAAAGGTGATTCAGACATTCTATTCGCCTTAATGAATGGAAAATTTTTTGAACCCCCCCAAAAAATACGTAACGTATAAAATGAGGAAATATTCCTATCCTATCTATATAGCCTTTTATCTCAGTAAGAAGGGTTTACGATTTTTGTAAAAAAATCATATTTGTTTTTCCAAGTTATCATTTCGATATATCTATCGGTTTTATTTAAATCATTAATGTGGAGTTAGAGAAAAAACTTGATTTCTTTTTGGCTTTTATTGTAAATGTAAAAAAATTCCAATAATGATGTTGAATTCGAAATCTTTTTTACATTTATTCACTTAACTTATCTTATATTTATATATAACTTTCTATTTCGAATTTAAATTTCTATTTCTAATCCTATAATACTACTAAAATATTATCATATAAAAATAGAATTAGATAGTATTTTTTTATTTAATAGAATTCTATGTACCGACTAAACCAATGACTATTCATGATTCCATAATTGAATCAATTGCATACCGGTTCCAAATTTGAGGAATGTTATGGTAAAACTTCGTTTGAAACGATGTGGTAGAAAGCAACGTGCGACTTGAAGGACATGATCTGGTGTGGATTTTTATATCCATCATTTTATATATATTTATATATAAAAAGGTGCTCTTGGCTCGACATTCCCTGTTCTGTTAGACTAGGACCCACACTTTTTATTGTGTTGTAGTAAATTTAAACTAGTACATAATGGAGCTCGAGTAGAAAGTATTGATTCATTTCTTAAGAGCAAGAATCTAGGGTTAGTGTGAATCAATAAATTCGAACAACTTCGTAAGTATATTTTTGACAGAGAAATCGAAAGGATCCAATCCCACCAAGTTTCCAATCCAAAAGGAAAATTTGTTGGAATTGATAAACAATCACAAAAGGGTATGTTGCTGCCATTTTGGAAGGATTAAAGATCAACGAAGTAATGTATAAACCTAATGATTCAAAGCAAAGAGATTCCGAAACAAGGAAAGGCCCTTTTCATTCTCAATTGTATCAACAAATGGATTAGAATGCAGAATTCCAATAGAGGTTAAATAAGCCATACAAGGGGGGGGTTATAGACCACTCAATAAATGAAATGTTTCTTTTGAGCTATTTGAGAGTTATTGAACTTGAGTTATGAGTGCAAATGTTTTTTCCGGAAAGAAGCATAAGAGCAAAAGGGGACTTAAACTTAATTCTTAGTCTAATTATTTTATGGCTCTATTTGCCATTAGAATTGTATATATACATAACTAAAAAAAAAAAGAAAAAAATCATTTTTCTTGAGCCGTACGAGGAGAAAACTTCTTATACGTTTCTAGGGGGGGTATTGTTCATATAATCTATCCCAATGAGCCGTCTATCGAATTGTTGCAATTGATGCTCGGTCCCGAAGAGAAGGAAGAGATCTTCGGAAAGTTGGTTTTTATGATCCGATAAAGAATCAAACTTATTTAAATGTTCCCGCTATTCTATATTTTCTTGAAAGAGGCGCTCAACCTACTGGAACTGTTTATGATATTTTAAAGAAGGCAGAGGTTTTTAAAGAACTTCGCCCTAATGATAATGAAACGAAATTAACTGAATTTAATATATTAAATAAACAAGAAAAAAATTGAGCAATTCGTATATAATTTGATATAATCCTTTATTTATTATTCCCACCTTCTTTTGCTCTATTCAGACCTATTTTGTATTGTTCCCGTAGGAGGCTGTGTCCTCTTAAGGAATGAGCAAAATTGATTTTATTGATATACATATAAGATGTCTAGAAAAAAGATCAAGTGAACAAACGAAGAAAGGTATATTGACCAAGTCACTAACGGTAGGAATTGGATCTAGCAATAGACAATTCTGACACTACTGTCAATTGGATGGTTTTCTTTGGAACTATACTCAAAAAAGAATGAATTATTTGACGTATAGTTATTGATATTTTTTCTATTTCTTTTTTATTTCTATCCACATTCCTTTCTAATCATGATACCTTATTTAGATAGTGCCAATCCAACACAAGTTCTTTATTTATTTTTATTTGTTTTTTATTTTATATCCTATTTTTTCGTTATATATATTTATTCTTTTTTTTTTTTTAACATACATATTGACAAGAGTGTAGTGAACAAATATAATTCAAGTGTAAATGGGTCCATTTTTTTCTCTATTTTTTTGTCCTACATACAAAACATAGGTTTTGTTTTTTACTTTTAAAAAGATTCGTTGAATTTGCTGTGATACAAAACCAAATTTTTTATAAATTTGGAAATGGATAGATAATAAAAAAAAAGAATATCTTAAAATACAGAGATAGAAAGATAGAGAAATAAAATGGAAATAATGTAATGGATGAGAATATCCAAGAAGTGGTCTAGAATTTTTTTATTTGAAAATTTTTTGTCTTGTCTAATTTATTTTTTTTGATCTCGATTGTATCTATATACTATATTCTCTTTGGGTTGCTAACTCAACGGTAGAGTACTCGGCTTTTAAGTGCGGCTAGGGTCTTTTACACATTTGGATGAAGCAAGGGATTCGTCCACAACATCGGTAGAGTTTGTAAGACCACGACTGATCCTGAAAGGAATGAATGGAAAAAAGAGCATGTCGTATCAATGGAGAATTATGAAAAATTTTCGTTCTTATTAGATTAGATCGGTACAAGAATTTTGGTTGAATTCTTAGAACGAAACGAAATGAATTCAAAATTGGGTCGATTGAATACATGGATCGAGCCTTATGGCTCTAATTGTAGGGAAAGAAAAAGCAACGAGCTTATGTTCTTAATTTGAACGATTACCCGCCCTAATTAAACGTTAAAAATAGATTAGTGACTGATGCGGTAAAGGCTTTTCCAGGAGTGGATTACCGATTTTTTTAGTGAATCCTAACTATTTATTAGCAATTTTCCATTATCAAATAAAATGGAGATGAATGTGTAGAAGAAACAGTATATTGATAAGGATACTTTTTTCCAAAATCAAAAGAGCGATTGGGTTGAAAAAATAAAGGATTTCTAACCATCTTCTTATCCTATAATTAGATAGGAAATAAACCAATTAGATGGAAAAAGATAGAGAGTCCCCGTTGATGAGGTTTACCGGTTTCCGAGGTATATATCTATTATTTTGTACTAGAATACCTTGTTTTGACTGTATCGCACTATGTATCATTTTATAACCCAAGAAACCCTCTACTTTTCTTTTCGTTTCCGGTCTCATTTTAAATGGAGGAATTCCAAGGATATTTAGAACTAGATAGATCTTGGCAAGACGATTTTATATATCCCCTTATCTTTCAGGAATATATTTATGCACTTGTACATGATCGGGATTTAGGTTTAAATAGGTCCATTTTGTTGTCAAATAAAAACAAAGGTTATGACACACAATACAGTTTACTAGTTGTAAAACGTTTAGTTATTCGAATGTATCAACAGAATTTTTTGATTCTTTCTGTTAATGATTCTAACAAAAATGAATTTCTTGTGCCCAAGAAAAATTTGCATTCTCAACATATTTCAGAGGGATTTGCAGCTATTGCGGAAATTCCATTTTCTATGCGATTAATATCTTCTCTAGAAGGAAAAAAACGAAAAAAATCTCAAAATTTACGCTCAATTCATTCAATATTTCCTTTTTTAGAGGACAAATTTTTACGTTTAAATTATGTGTTAGACATATTGCTACCTCACCCTGTCCATCTGGAAATCGTGGTTCAAACTATTCGTTACTGGGTAAAAGATACCTCTTGTTTGCATTTATTGCGATTCTTTCTTTATGAGTATTGTAATAGTGTTATTACTCTAAAGAGACCTGTTTCCGATTTTTCAAAAAATAAGAATCAAAGATTCTTATTGTTCCTATATAATTCCTATGTGTGTGAATGCGAATCTATCTTCGTTTTTCTCCGCAACCAACTCTCTCATTTACGATCAACATCTTACGGAGCCTTTCTTGCACGAGTCTATTTCTACCTAAAGTTAGAACATTTAGTAAAAGTATTTACTAAGCATTGGGGGGTTATCTTATGGTTCTTCAAGGATCCTTTTCTGCATTATGTTAGGTATCAAGGAAAATGGATTCTGGCTTCAAGGGGGACATTTTTTCTGATGACTAAATTGAAATATTACTTTGTCAATTTCTGGCAATGTAATTTTTCCCTATGGTTGCAAACAAGAAGAATCTATATCAATCAATCATCAAATCAGCCCATTGACTTTATGGGTTTTCTTTTAAGTGTGCGGCTAAATCCGTCCGTGGTACGGAGTCAAA